ATAATTGAAGTGACTCGTCTTCGAATCTACTGTGGTTGGAGTTCAAAAAAGGAATAAAAATAAAGTAAATTCAAGGAAGAGCTTTATTTTTTTTAAGGGGCCCTCAGGGGGGGGTCCTGGAATGCTTTTCTTCTCCTCTTATTCCATATGGAATACAATTAGTTAAAATAAGACAGTTAAAATAAGAAGGAATAAAGGAATAGTGGAATATTTGACCGTTCACTCCAAAAAGAGGGTCCTATTGAAAAAGAAATAATCCAAAATACAAAACATTTTTTTTTTTTCAAATTCAATTGTTTATTTATCTCTTATTCCAAAATTCCCCTGAAAATCGAATTCCATTTTTTCAATGGGATTACATGATCTAGTTCTTAATATTATTACTTTACTCAATTGACAAATTCCACAACAATAACAATCTCTTGATTCGGAATTAGGGACTCATGTATCATCTGATGAATCTACTTTATTTTACACTTCCGTATCTCACTCTATCTTGTTTTTTAGTATTCTCTAAAATAACTGACTGATGAATTATGAATTTCCCATAACTTAGGTAAGTGCTTTACCAACATATGTAGTGTAGTAAAAAAAATAAAAGGAAATTAATTCTTTCATGCTTACTTTAACTAGTTATTTCGGTTTTCTACTAGCTGCTTTAACTATAACCCCAGCTCTATTTATTGGCTTGAACAAGATACGTCTTATTTGAATTGACTGAATAAGTCAGAAAAAAAATCTTTCTTTTAGATTCCTGGTATTCTATAACTCTTTTCCACACTAAATTACGAATTTTTTTCTTGGTCATTGAGATTCGTGGATAATTTAGAGTACTATTTAGGGATAGATCGTATCTCTTCTTTTTTTATCACCTCGAACAAATCGAAATGATTGAAGTTTTTCTATTTGGAATCGTCTTAGGCCTAATTCCTATTACTTTAGCGGGATTATTCGTGACTGCATATTTGCAATACAGGCGGGGGGATCAGTTGGATCTTTGATTGAGTAATTTTTATTTTTTTATTGACCTCCTCTCTGGTCTGGAGGAGGTCAAATTCGAGTTTCAATTCAATTTTGTTTTGTTAAATTATTTTACTCTGCTTCGACATAAGATAGATGGAATCACGCTCTGTAGGATTTGAACCTACGACATCGGGTTTTGGAGACCCGCGTTCTACCGAACTGAACTAAGAGCGCTTTCATTCATTCAAAAAGAAAATATTTTTCTATTCCTAACGTATCTCACGTATGTATAGTCTCCACAAATTCAAGTTATACCCACTTTACTTTCAATTGATCTCTTCGCTACTGCCCAAAAAGAATAAAAAAGTAATAGGTAGGGATGACAGGATTTGAACCTGTGACATTTTGTACCCAAAACAAACGCGCTACCAAGCTGCGCTACATCCCTTTTCAAAATTGTTATACAATGCCATTGTACACAATTCCTGTCTTCTTTTCCACATTGTAATTTTATTCTTATTTCTCTATCTATATAGAACCCTCCTGTCATTTCTTCTTTTTGGTCTCATATAATTAAGGAATTATATACATCTAAAATCCAATAAAATTTCGCCTATACAAGAAGGATTACTTTTCCTTGGTAATGTATAGGAAGAAGGGGTCATTTTTTAGGGATAAGAAAATTTCGTCTATATGGTTCATTTTATATATAGCATAACAATCTTGGGCAAAAGTTTCTGATCATATATGTATTCCAACAAGGAAGGAGGATTTTCAATGCGGGATATAAAAACATATCTCTCTGTAGCACCCGTGCTAAGTACTCTATGGTTTGGTGCTTTAGCAGGTTTATTGATAGAAATTAATCGTTTATTTCCAGATGCTTTGTCATTCCCTTTTTTTTAATTGAGGAATAGAATTCTTTGTGACATGACAAAATTTGACCCTTTTTAATCCTTTTATTTAGTATCGGAAGGAAAAAGAAAGAAAAGATGGATTGGCTTGAACCTCAGAGTTATGAAAAATTTGGTAAATTCTATTTTGAAAAAAAAAAAAAGAAATTCAATTTAAAGTGGTATCCAAGCTAAACAGGCCTCAGAAATCAGAGCATAGAAAAAGGCTGGGCTGGCTAATTAAATGAAAGGGTTTCGAAGCAAAATCTTTGCTAATTCGACAAGGATTGTATTCTTTAATTATTTCTTTATTTTTTATTACTTAATTTAAGAATTCAAAAAATTGATTCTAATGGATTTTATTCTTCTTCTTCGGATTCAAAATAGAAGAATAAAAGAATAAGTAGAAGAATTTAGTTAAGTCAACCCAAACAGAAAAGGAGGTTCGGTTCATGGCCAAGGGGAAAGATGTTAGAATCAGGGTTATTTTGGAATGCAGCAGTTGTGTTCGAAAAGGTGCCAATGAGGAATCGACGGGGGTTTCTAGATATAGTACTCAAAAGAATCGCCACAATACACCCCGACAATTAGAATTAAAAAAATTTTGTCGTTATTGTCGCAAGCATACGACTCATCACGAAATAAAGAAATAGGAACACCCATCGTGTGTTCGATCTTTCCAAAAAACAGAAAGAGCAAGAACTTTATATTTAATATATAAAAAAAACTATAGTATAAAATACAAATCAACTCATCCGATTTCCGGTAGATATTATTTCATATGTATAGAGGGTATTCATATACTATAAGATTAATTAAATAAGATATGGATCAAAGAAAGACTACTTCTTCTGGATCCTAAATTCATAAAATAATAAAATAAATAAATGAATTTTTTTTGTTCAATTTTAAAATTTTAAATAAGGAATAAATCATGTATACATCTAAACAACCTTTTCTTAAATCTAAGCAACCCTTTCGTAAATCCAAACACACTTTTAATAAATCCAAGCAAACCTTTCGTAAATCCAAGCAAACTTTTCGTAAATTCAAACAACCTTTTCGTAAATCTAAACAACCTTTTCGTAGGCGTCCTCGGATTGGCCCGGGAGATCGAATTGATTATAGAAACATGAGTTTAATTAATAGATTTATTAGTGAACAAGGAAAAATATTATCTAGACGAATAAATAGATTAACCTTGAAACAACAACGATTAATTACTCTTGCTATAAAACAGGCTCGTATTTTATCTTTCTTACCGTTTCGTAACTATGAGAACGAAAAACAATTTCAAGCCCAGTCAATTTCAATAATTACGGGTTCTAGACCTAGAAAAAATAGACATATTCCTCAATTAACGGAAAAGTACAATTCCAATCGAAACTTAAGAAACTACAACCAAAATTTAAGAAACAACAATCGGAACTTAAGTTCCGATTGTTGATGTTTTATTCGAAAGGCCCAGACCTATATATATTATAAAGAAAGTAATCCTGCTCGTTGATTCCTACCACTTAATCTTAATTTATTGTATCTTCCCGGAGTTCCCTCTCCGGGAATTCGGTTTTTATTATTCCAGTATATTACTTTATTTATCCCTTTAATTGATGATCTTTATTTTATTGGAAATCGTGTAAAGATTATTTGGATTTGATACAGCTACTTGTGCAAGCATTTTACGATTAAGAATCAATTTCTTCTTGTACAGGTTGTGTATTAATTTACTATAACTATCAAATACTTTATATATCCGCGTTGCTGCGTTTATCCGAGTGATCCACAAACGACGAAAATCCCTCTTTTGCCTACCTCTATCTCGATGAGAGGAAACAAAAGCTCTTTTTACCTGTTGGGTAATCATTCGATTAAGTCTTAAATGAGCCCCCCTAAAGTTTGAGGCAAATGAACGCATTTTTGTTCGTCGTCTCCGGGCTATATATCCTCGCGGAACTCTGGTCATTGAATCAAATTAACCTTAATGAATAACTAATTATTTCTCTTCTTTTAGCCATCCTTTTTTCCATTAATAACAAAACTAATTATTCCGATATATAAAATATTAATTCCAATGGCTTTTGCTATAGTAACCTTCCCAACCACGATTTTTTATTACACTCCGTTCAGTTATTTCTATGCGAAATAACAAATTAATTCTAATGATACTAAAAAAATAGTGGGTTCCATCGTTTCTATGGTTCCCTTTTAAACGGTAAGGCCCTCTCTATACACCGGAGCCCTTTCTTTCATCAAAAGGTATTGTGAACTTGTATAGTTCACATTCTTTGGCTCTACCTATCCATTATAGAGTAAATAGCTCTTTTCACAATAAGAGTTATCCATACAGTGACGGTATTTAATTATGAAAGTTGGCTAAGTAGCTGACCCTGTTAGTCCGTTCTTTTAAGATAAAGGAGCATAAGCCTTTTTATTATTATTTCCTCCGCTTAATGGATAACCATTTGCTACCAATGGGGGAATTGCTTCTTATTTCCAATTTAGATAATTGGATTTGCACCAAAGGAAACCAAAAATTCCATATACCATAGAAATCTAGGATGGAAAAGCTATATCCTATTCATTGGTACTAATCATGGATACTTCCAAATTTTTTTTATTTGTTTGAAGTTATGATCTGAACGAGTCGCACATACACCCTAGCACATGTTCCTCGACGCTGAGGGCATCCTTTAAGCGCGGCCGTTTTTCTAGCATTTCGTATTGGCTGTCTTGCGTTTCTAATAAGTTGTTTAACCGTCGGCATGTTGTATGTGTATAGAAAAAAATGGATTGGTTTAGATCCATCTTAACCTGATGATTGATCATCATGAAGTCTTTCTATTTCTATTTTCTATTAAATCGAAGAAAACCCTAATTTGGGTCTGAAATAACTTTATAAGAAATCCGGACACTACCAATCCTTAAACATTTCCGGAAACCACACTGGATCAGTATCGCAGTGCTCGTCAATCATTTCATCCCCTACAATATCGACAAGTCCATAAGCTTTGGCTTCGTCTGCTGACATAAAAACATCCCTTTCCATGTCTTCGGATACAACCCAAAAGGGTTTGCCTGTTCTTAGTGCATAAACCCTTGTAATCATTTCGCGAACTTTGTGTAACTCTTCTACTTCTAGTAAAAATTCTGGTGTCCTTGCCCGATAATAAGCACTAGCGGGTTGGTGAAGCATAATCCTCGCGTGAGGGAATGCTATACGCTTGGTGGGTTCTCCTCCAAGTAGAATGAAGGACGCCATGGACGCGGCTATTCCAAGGCATATTGTATATATATCTGGTGTCACCGTTTGCATCGTATCAAAAATAGCCATTCCTGAGATTAGCCACCCGCCTGGGGAGTTTATAAACAAAAAAATATCACTAAGTCCATCTTCTATACTGAGATATACCATGAGACCTGTAATATGATTCGTGATCTCGCAACGAATCTCTTGACCTAAAAAAAGTGTCCTTTCTCGATACATAACATTGTATAAGTCAACCCAAGTCGCTTCTTCATCTCCGGGAATCCGGTAAGGTACTTTTGGAACACCAATGGGCATATTAGATTAATATTATTAAATTTAAGTAAGAAAACTACACTTTAATATGGAAACGTAAGAATAGAAGAGAAAGAATGAATCCGCAGTTTATTGTCTTCATTTTTATTCTTATTCTATATGAATACTATAGATTCTATTAATATGAATAGTATAGATTATATTAATACGTAGATTGAAAGGTTATACGTATAAAGAAGGTAAGACAGATTGAATAAAGAAAAAGGAATCGGCGATTCAAATGATAAACAAAGAGGGGTAGGGATCTATTCTTCATTTTTCAAAATTGGCCAAGTTACCCATTGCATATTGGCACTTATCGAGTATAGAATAGATCTGCTTCTCTTTCTTCTTATGAACAGAATTGGCTTCTTATTTTTAATGAAATGAAATAAATATTAACGCTTTCTGACACAGAATCCCCTAGAAGGGTTAGGTACATAGGATATGGATAGTCTTTTCCAATGCGATAAAATAAAGCGACATCGTGTCTATTTTTCTTTGCTAAAGGGGTATTTCCATGGGTTTACCTTGGTATCGTGTTCATACTGTCGTATTGAATGATCCGGGTCGATTACTTGCGGTGCATATAATGCACACAGCTCTAGTTTCTGGTTGGGCTGGCTCGATGGCTTTATACGAATTAGCAGTTTTTGATCCCTCTGATCCTGTTCTGGATCCAATGTGGAGACAAGGTATGTTCGTCATTCCCTTCATGACTCGTTTAGGAATAACGGATTCCTGGGGTGGTTGGAGTATTTCAGGAGGAACTGTAACAAATCCGGGTATTTGGAGTTATGAAGGTGTGGCAGGTGCACATATTGTGTTTTCTGGTTTGTGTTTCTTGGCAGCGATCTGGCATTGGGTATATTGGGACCTAGAAATATTCTCTGATGAGCGGACGGGAAAACCCTCTTTAGATTTGCCCAAGATCTTTGGAATTCATTTATTTCTTGCAGGGGTGGCTTGCTTTGGCTTTGGCGCATTTCATGTAACGGGTTTGTATGGTCCTGGGATATGGGTATCCGATCCTTATGGGCTAACTGGAAAAGTACAAGCTGTAAATCCAGCGTGGGGTGCAGAAGGTTTTGATCCTTTTGTTCCGGGGGGAATAGCTTCTCATCATATTGCTGCGGGTACGTTGGGTATATTAGCGGGTTTATTCCATCTTAGTGTCCGTCCGCCTCAACGTCTATACAAAGGATTACGTATGGGCAATATTGAAACTGTACTTTCCAGTAGTATCGCTGCTGTTTTTTTTGCAGCTTTCGTAGTTGCTGGAACTATGTGGTATGGGTCAGCAACGACCCCAATCGAATTATTCGGGCCTACTCGTTATCAGTGGGATCAGGGATACTTTCAGCAAGAAATATATCGAAGAGTTAGCAATGGTTTAGCCGAAAATCTTAGTTTATCAGAAGCTTGGTCTAAAATTCCCGAAAAATTAGCCTTTTATGATTATATTGGTAATAATCCGGCAAAAGGGGGATTATTCAGAGCGGGCTCAATGGACAATGGGGATGGAATAGCTGTTGGCTGGTTAGGACATCCCGTTTTTAGAGATAAAGAAGGACGTGAGCTTTTTGTACGCCGTATGCCTACTTTTTTTGAAACATTTCCAGTTGTTTTGGTAGATGAAGAGGGAATTGTGAGAGCGGACGTTCCTTTTAGAAGAGCAGAATCCAAATATAGTGTTGAACAGGTAGGGGTAACGGTGGAGTTCTATGGTGGCGAACTTAATGGAGTAAGTTATTCTGATCCTGCTACTGTAAAAAAATATGCGAGGCGTTCTCAATTAGGGGAAATTTTTGAATTAGATCGAGCTACTTTGAAATCAGATGGTGTTTTTCGCAGCAGTCCAAGGGGTTGGTTCACTTTTGGTCATGCTACCTTTGCTTTGCTCTTCTTTTTCGGACACATTTGGCATGGCGCTAGAACCTTGTTCCGAGATGTTTTTGCTGGTATTGATCCAGATTTGGATGCTCAAGTGGAATTTGGAACATTCCAAAAAGTGGGAGATCCAACTACAAGGAAACAGGCAGTCTGATACACATTGTTATGGTATCTTTGACCTCTCTTTTTTGATTTGGCTTGGGAAACATCTCCCATCCTTTCTTTAACTCTTTTTCTTTCTTTATATGGGAAATTCTCCCAAATGACAAATGAATAGGTGTGGAAGTTATAATTGTAAATAAACCACGATCGAATCTATGGAAGCATTGGTTTATACGTTCCTTTTAGTTTCTACTTTAGGGATAATTTTTTTCGCTATCTTTTTCCGAGAACCACCTAAGGTTCCACCAACTCCAACTAAAAGAATAAAATAATTTCATTGAAGTAAGAAGTCTACCCATCTGGTAGACTTCTTACTTCAATTAGTCCCCGTGTTCTTCGAATGGATCTCTTAATTGTTGAGAGGGTTGCCCAAACGCGGTATATAAGGCATACCCAGTAAAGCTTACAAGTAAACCAGATATGGAGATGGCGACTAAAGTTGCTGTTTCCATTTTTATAGAATTTCAAGATTACAATGGATCTACGAAAAGATCGTGTATTTACAACTACAACGGAATAGTATACAAAGTCAACACCAATGATGAAATAGAATTTATGGCTACACAAACCGTTGAAGATAGTTCTAAACCTAGGCCAAAACGAACTGGTGCAGGTAGTTTATTGAAACCCTTGAATTCGGAATATGGGAAAGTAGCTCCGGGTTGGGGGACCACTCCTTTTATGGGAGTCGCAATGGCTTTATTCGCTATATTCCTATCTATCATTTTAGAAATTTATAATTCTTCTGTTTTACTGGACGGAATTTTAACCAATTAGGTTTCTACTAATCTAAAAAAAAAAGGAAGTCATAGTTTTTCCATCCAAAAAAGCTTTTCTAGTTTAAGCTCTATATTTCTAGACATTATGGTAGTTCGACCGCGGAATTTTTTTGTTTCGGTATCTCTGGAATATGAGTGTGTGACTTGTTAGAATTGATCCTATTGATAATACATAGAAAGGGCCTGTTATCTCTATCAAGATGATTCTAATTCGTCAGATATTATTTATTCTAGTATCTGGAACACGAAATAGATAGAGTGGATCAAAAAAAATGGAACTATGATTCATAATCACTATTAAGACCTCGCAACCAGACTGAAAAATTCAAGTAGTTCTTAAATAAAAATAAAAAAGAAATTTTCTTCCTTCCAATTTTGTTTGCCCAAAAGACAACTTTTTTCTCTCGATTTTGCCGAGTCATTGCACCGATTCCATAAATGATTATCAAGTGGTTCTTATTCGAAGAACCCTTGCCTTTTGGTTAGCTTGAGACTCAATCATCGTGGCTCTAGTATGAATCTAAGGTTTTAATTGAACTGATTCATAGGATCGCAACAAGATAATTTCTATATTACGATTACGCACAAAAAAAAAACAAATCCAAAATAGGGAAGAGAAAAGTCAAGAGGCCTCGAATGACCGGCATAAGGGAACGGAAGAAAGACAGATGAGCCAACTTGAGATTTTTTGGCATTATCATAACAAAGAATATATTCCGAATTTTTCTTATTTCATATCTTCAAGGCAAATCGACCCAATCCAGTGGCTGATGAAGTTTTGAACTTTTTTTTTCTAATATTCGTTGAAAATTTGTGTGTTTCTGCTTGAGCCGTACGAGATGAAATTTTCATATACGGCTCTTAGAGGGGGGGCTTGGGTTAGTTACCTATCTCAATAAAGTATATGATTGGTTTGAGGAACGTCTTGAGATTCAGGCAATTGCAGATGATATAACTAGTAAATATGTTCCTCCCCATGTCAACATATTTTATTGTTTAGGGGGAATTACACTTACTTGTTTTCTAGTACAAGTCGCTACCGGTTTTGCTATGACTTTTTACTACCGCCCAACGGTTACAGAGGCTTTTTCTTCGGTTCAATACATAATGACCGAGGCCAACTTTGGTTGGTTAATCCGATCAGTTCATCGATGGTCAGCAAGTATGATGGTTCTAATGATGATCCTGCATGTATTTCGTGTGTATCTCACAGGTGGGTTTAAAAAACCCCGCGAATTAACTTGGGTCACAGGTGTGGTTTTAGCTGTTTTGACTGCATCATTTGGTGTAACTGGTTATTCGTTGCCTTGGGATCAAATTGGTTATTGGGCAGTCAAAATTGTGACAGGTGTACCTGATGCCATTCCGGTAATAGGATCGCCTTTAGTGGAGTTATTACGTGGAAGTGCTAGTGTGGGTCAATCCACTTTGACTCGTTTTTATAGTTTACATACCTTTGTACTGCCTCTGCTTACTGCCGTATTTATGTTAATGCACTTTCCAATGATACGTAAGCAAGGTATTTCGGGTCCTTTATAGGGAAGGCATATCTATAGAGAATTAGAATTCTCATATATCATATCGGGTAGGTTATCGTATTTCATTGCTACAAACATGTGTTATTTTACAATAACCCATGTCATTTGGATACTTCTCTTCAACTCCGAAGTATTTTGATACAATACAAATAGTTGAAGTTAATTTTACGAAAGAAAAAAAGGCGGATTATGGGAGTGTGTGACTTGAATTATTGGTTTGGCCATGCAGATAAAGAATTGGATCTGCCACATTAGAATTCACAATCAAAGGTGTCTCCGCATCCAATCAACACGTAAGTCTCCTACCTAGGAAGGATAGGCTGGTTCACTTGAGGAGAATATTTTCTATGATCATACCCCACCATGTCATCCATGAACAGGCTCCGTAAGATCCCATAGAGTAGAAATGGAATAAGTCATGTGACATGATCCAATATTACACTTACCCTTTTTTATTATAGTATGGAAATGCATTCATTTTCTTTGCATCGATTGTGATCCGCAATACTATCGGAGTAAAAGAAGGGATCTAAGGAAAAATGTAGGCTAAACTTTTTTATTTTTTATTAGTAACAAGTAAATATTTTGTTTGGAGGTAAGAAACTTGCGATATTGGGGGGATAAACACCAACTAATCAAGAGACATGAGACAATCCAGAAAGCAATTGATCATGATCAAATTTGTAAGCCCACTTGGATATTGAGCATTTACCCATAAGAATAGGATTCTTTTCAATGAGTAGTTCTAGATCCAACTTCGGAAAAGATAATATGATAAAGCTTTTCTTGCCTAGAGTCATTGAGTCATTATATACCATAATTCTATATATACCATAATTCTATTATGGATCTTCCGCGGTCTTATTTCTTTCATTCTTGCTCGAGCCGGATGATGATAAATTCTCATGTCCGGTTCCTTTGGGGGATGGATCCTAAAGAGTTCGCCTATCCCAATAACAAAGAAACCAGACTTAAATGATCCTGTATTAAGAGCTAAATTAGCTAAAGGGATGGGACATAATTATTACGGGGAACCCGCATGGCCCAATGATCTTTTATATATTTTTCCAGTAGTAATTCTAGGTACTATTGCATGTAATGTAGGTTTAGCGGTTCTCGAGCCATCAATGATTGGTGAACCGGCGGATCCATTTGCAACTCCTCTGGAAATATTACCTGAGTGGTACTTCTTTCCCGTATTTCAAATACTCCGTACGGTACCCAATAAGTTATTGGGCGTTCTCTTAATGGTTTCTGTGCCAACAGGCTTATTGACAGTACCTTTTCTAGAGAATGTGAATAAATTCCAAAATCCCTTTCGTCGCCCAGTAGCTACGACCGTTTTTTTAATCGGTACTGCAGTAGCTCTTTGGTTAGGTATTGGAGCAACATTACCCATTGATAAATCTTTAACTTTAGGTCTTTTTTAGGTATTTTTTGATTCATTCAACCGTGAAGTACCGTGCATAGGTATCTAGGAAATAGTTACTTCCAAGTGAATCTTCCCTAGATACCTAAAATCCATTTTATTATGATCCATTTCGCGAAAATATAGATTGTACCAAAGATGCTAAATTGTTTTCTTTTTTTCTTTTTATTCTAACTCGAAAAAGAAGAAGAACAAAAAATTGTAATGGATTTAAAACGAGAGCTTATTCTTAAGTAAATCCATTGGTAGATACTTCTCTAGAGTGTCCCATATCTGTTTTCTATCTTCCATACGAAAATTTTCAATTCTCATAAGATCTTCTTCAGTCTTACTCAAAAGGTCCAATAGTGTATGTATATTGGCCCTTTTGAGACAATTATACGTTCTAGAAGGCAATTCTAATTGATCAATAAAAATACAATTCAATGGAATTCCTTTTTTGTTTTTCTTTAGATTAGTTAATCTTTTTTGAAAAGTAAAAAGGGGCGGAGTAAACCTGTTTTTATTTTCTTCGAAACTCGTTCCCTCTTCCTCCGCGTGTAGAAAAGGGAGGAATAAATCAATCAAATTACGAGAAGCCTCATAAAGCGCTTCTTTAGGGGTTAAACTTCCATTAGTCCATATTTCTAAAAAAAGTATCTCGTGTTTTTCATTTCCATTCCCACAAGAAAAAATACTATAATTCACATTTCGAACAGGCATGGATACAGCATCTATAGGATAACTTCCATCTTGATAGTTCTTTCTGAGTTCTGTCTGATATCCACGATCTCTCTTTATCTGTAACTCAATACAAAAATTAATGGGCTCTGTCAAGTTAGCTATAGGTTGTGCCGTATCAACGATTTCTACGGAAGGTGGTAAGATTATATCTTGAGCAGTTATGTACCTAGGACCTTTGACGCAAATTGATGCGTCTCTAACTCCATAGAGATTACTTCTCAATACAATTTCTTTCAAATTTAGTAAAATTTCTTGTACGGATTCTTCAATACCTGCTATTGTAGAATATTCGTGTGGCACGCTCCCAAATTTTGCCCGTGTGATACATGCTCCTTCTATTTCTCCAAGTAAAGCTCTTCGCAAGGCAATACCGACGGTGTCCGCTTGACCTTTTTTAAGCGGGGACAGAATGAAACGACCATAATAAAGACGCTTACTATCTACTCTTGATTCAACACACTTCCACTGTAGTGTTTGAGTGGATCCTGCTACCTCCTCTCGAACCATAATAGACTAGTATTATTATTTGATCATTGAATCGTTTATTTCTCTTGAAAACGGATTAATTCTTTTACAGGCGTCTTTTTTTAGGCGGTCGACATCCATTATGCGGCATAGGTGTTACATCGCGTATACAACTTAATCGCACACCGCTTTTAGCAATGGCTCGTAATGCGGCATCTCTTCCACTACCAGCGCCCTTTACCATAACTTCTGCTCGTTGCAAACCTACTGTACGAATAGCATCTACTGCTGTTCTTTGACCAGCATAGGGTGATGCTTTTCTTGAGCTTTTGAATCCACAAGTACCTGCGGAGGACCAGAAAACCACCCGACCTTGCGGGTCCGTAACAGTTATAATGGTATTGTTGAAACTAGCTTGAACATGAATAACCCCTTTTGTTATTCTACGTGCACTTTTCCGTAGACTAAAACGTGCATTCCTACGTAAACCAATACGCACTTTCTTACGTGAACCTATTTTTGGTATAGCTTTTGCCATATTTTATTATCTCATAAATATGAGTTAGAAATAACAAAAAGAAAAAAAGATACAAAGATATCCGTTTCCGGGTAAAATATACCCTTTACTTTAATTATTTAAAATTCTTTTATTTAGAATTGGAACATTTCCGCGGGTACTTTTTTATTTTAGAGAAAGTAAAGTTCTTTTTCGAAAGATTACCCCTGTCGTTGTTTATGCTTCGGATTAGAGCAAATGACTCTAATTCGTCCACGCCTACGAATCAGTCGACATTTTGTACAAATTTTACGAACGGAAGCTCTTATTTTCATATTTCCGTATCCTTTCTTAAACTATGAATCTAATATTTTGGAAAAAATAAGTCTCTTCGCTTGAATTTTTGAACTTCAAATTTATTACCCTAGAAAAAAGAAAACCCTAATCCTTTGAATCTTCGCTATCTTTCAAATCTTCGATATCTTTCGAGTCTTCGATACGCTTCGAATCTTTATGGGGAAGTCTATAAATTATACGTCCCTTGCTGGAATCATAACGACTTACTTCAATTTTGACCCTATCCCCCATCAGTATTCGTATAGAACTAGAGCGGATCTTTCCTGAAATATAGCCCAGGATGATGGTGTCATTCTCTAGCCGAACGCGGAACATTCCATTGGGTAGGGCTTCCGTAACTAAACCTTCGAAAGTGACTTTTGCTTCTCTCGGGTTTTTTTTTTCTCTCCTATTTTTTTTTTCTGTCATATTTTTTTCTCCTATTTTTCTATTTTTATTTTCAAAATAGGAAGGTCGAGATAGAATTCGGGCACTATAGTCGGAGCGATTACCATATATAACATAAGACTTCTCCCCCAATTCTGTTTAGTCGAGCCTCTCGATCTGTCATTATCCCTCGAGAAGTAGAAAGAATAGCAATTCCCATTCCACCCAAAACTTTAGGAATTCCTTGATAGTTGGTATAAATTCGTAAGCCGGGTCGGCTGATACGCTTTAAAAAGGTTCTTGTTCTATATATTCCTTTTCTAGTCTTTCTCTTTTGATGTCGCAAAGTTGAAACCAAGAAATATCTGTTACGTTCCTGATGTTTCCGAACACTTTCAATAAAACCCTCTCGTAGAAGTATTTTAACAATGTTTTCGGTAATATTTGTAGATATTACTCGAACTGTTCCTTTTTTATTCATGTCCGCGTTTCTTATAGAGGTTAGTAAATCCGCAATAGTGTCCTTGCCCATAAGACTCTAATTCTAGGTTCCTCCAAATTGTTCTATAATCAACATGTTTTCTTTTTTTTTGCTTTTCATTTTAAATTTTAAAACATATACGTAAAACACAATCTACTAACTACTAAATTTATTCTCTGATCTAAATTTCACCTACTAGTATTTATAATACTTCAGGAGCTAATGAAACTATTTTGGTAAAATTCAATTCTCTCAATTCCTCAGCAATCGCGCCAAAAACTCGAGTTCCTTTTGGATTTCCTTTTTGATCAATTATAACCGCTGCGTTGTCATCATAGCGGATTATTATACCGTCTTCACATTTGAACTCTTTACATGTACGTACAATTACAGCTCGAATTACTTCGGATCTTTCTAGGGGCATTCGGGGCAATGCGTCTTTGATTACAGCAACAATAACATCACCAATACGAGCATATCGCTGATTACCTGCAGCTCCTATGACTCGAATACACATCAATTTTCGAGCTCCACTATTATCTGCTACGTTTAAAAGGGTCTGAGGTTGAATCATATTATTTTGATTTCCATTTGTTATTTCAATGCAAAAGGATGAAAGAAATATTGTCTTTTCAGAAAGAAAAAAAGGGCGTTTTTTTATCTTCAATACTCCTTTGAGTTTTAGGGGTTCTATATTTCTAATCGAATAAATTGACTTCGTATAGGCATTTTACTGGCAGCTATGGAGATAGCTGCTCTAGCTACAGTTTCGGATACCCCCCCCATTTCATAAAGTATACGACCTGGTTTAACAACGGCTACCCAATATTCGGGGGACCCCTTTCCTGAGCCCATACGTGTTTCCGTCGGTCTTAGTGTAACGGGTTTGTCGGGAAATATACGTACCCATATTTTTCCACCACGACGTGCATATCGTGTTATTGCTCTTCGTCCTGCTTCTATCTGTCTCGCCGTGATCCAAGCAGGTTCAAGTGCTTGAAGAGCATATCTACCAAAACAAATACGATTGCCTCGGCAGGATTTTCCTTTCATTCTTCCTCTATGTTGTTTGCGAAATCTGGTTCTTTTGGGGTTATAGTCGATGGTTCTTTCTTAGTTCCATCTCTACTGCAAAACTGGACATGAGAGTTTCTTCTCATCCAGCTCCTCGCGAATGAAATGAGAAAGCGTGCAAATTTCTCTAATTCCATAATATTCAAAAATATTAGGGAGAGATCCACATTAATAGATAAATAATAGAAAAAATTAGGTTTTTTTTATATTTATTATTCAATTTGTTAAAATCGAAAAATCTATAGTCAAAAAAAAAGAAGATCTAGAATATATCTAGATGTGTGTGTCTATATTATCTAAATTCTATATTTTATAGATGATGTAATCCTTAAAATATCTTTATTTTTACTCTTATTGAATAATGGTAATGGTAAAGTATTCTAATTTAAAAAGGATTTCGCGGGCGAATATTTACTCTTTTCTGTCTTATTTGTTAATTTATAACCTTACCAAATAAGACAATTTTTTTGGTTTGTTCCGCCATCCTACCCAATGAAGTATTAGGATTCTTTTCAATAAAATCCTATGGAATCATAGGTTCTGTCGTTCCCACTGCCTCTCCTTGAATGGTTAGGTCTGAATTCCACAATGGAGCTTCCAAAAAATTTCTTTCCCAGTTAATTTTCTCAGTTTTATTAACCAGGATGGCTCTTTATTATTGCTTTAAATTTCTAGTTCTTGTTTCAAGTTACGTTACGATTTCTAATTCTCTATTTTTTTTTATTATATTGATGCTTTATCACATTGCTTTTTATGATGCAATTCATAGACCATACATATTGGAATCCTATATCTTACTTAATCCCTCTTCCTTCTTTCTATCATCCCTCCCTTTATCCGCATCCCTTTAGTTTTCCTTCACAACCTAGAATCTCATTTCTTTTTTAGAGAAAAAGCAGTTGCTACAACTATATGATAGATCCACTCATTTATGATAGAGATATTTATTCATATAGTGACTGTTTCTTAGTTAGGATCTCGACAATACGAAGCAATAGGTTGGTTATTAGTTAATTTTCTATAATTACTAAGTTTTTTTCTTAAAAAAAAAATAACGAGTCACACACTAAGCATAGCAATTATATTAAATGATTTATCAATTTTCATTAAATCTTATAGAAAGAAAGAGGTAGAATTTCTTGTTTTTTTCAGGGATTTCAGGAAAAAAGGTCTCTTGTCATTTTTTATTCTATCACTGGACAGAATGCGAAGAGAAGATTAGTTATTCTTCGTCTACGAATATCCAAATTTTTACACCTAATACTCCATAGATAGTTCGAATTGGATAGCAGCAATAATCAATTTTAGCGCGAATTGTTTGGAGGGGGAGTCTACCCTTTTTGATGCATTCGGCACGTGCAATTTCTTTTCCTCCGAGACGACCCGCAATTTTGACTTTGACTCCCCTTATATCCGCTTTTTTAGTTAATTCAATGGCTTTTTTCATTGCCTTTCGGAATGAAACTCTATTTTTTAATTGGAAAGCTATATATTCTGCCAGAATGTTAGGTTCTCTATAAGGCTCTTTCACTTTTTCGATAGAAATATTAAGTCTTTGGTTTACAGAGTGAATTTCCTTTTGTAGATCTTTCTCTAATTCTTCGATTACTCCTTTTTTCTTTAATAAATTAGGGAATCCAATATGGATTATGACGTGGATCGTATCGATTTCTTTTTGAATTTCTATACGTGTAATTACTTCAGAACTTGAACCTGAGTCCGTTTTTCTATTATGTGTAATTACTTCGGAACTTGAGTCTGATTCTATTTTTCTATTCGAGCCCTTTTTCCTATTCTTTTGTATATAGTTCTTGATACAATTCCTTATTTTTTTATCTTCCTGTAAACCTTCAGAATAATTTTTTGGTTGTGCGAACCAAAAGGAATGGTGTTTTTGGGTTGTACCAAGTCTGAAACCGAGTGGATTTATTTTTTGTCCCATATTTTTCTATTCTATATTTTTTTAGTGGGAATTGAAATCTTAGATGAATCTAAAGGTTATTTAGATTTCTTTACTATATTTAATACAATTGTTATATGACACATGCTTTTTTTTATGGGAAAACTACGTCCTCGAGCCCGAGGTCTAAATTTTTTCATAATAGTACTCCTACTGACTTCGGCTTTAGTAATGAATAAATTCGCTTTGTCGAAATCCCTATAATGAGTAGCATTTGCTGCTGCTGAATAAACCAACTTTAAGATGGGATAAGATGCTCGATAAGGCATGAGGTTCAGTATCATAACAGTTTCTTCGTAGTAACGCCATCGAATCTCATCAAGAACTCTTTGTGCTTTGAAAACAGACATATGTATACGTTT